TTAAAAATAAGCTAAATATAAGCTTTTGGGTTCATACCCCAACAATAAAGAATACCTTTTTTTTAAAAATAAAGTGCCTGAATAAAGGAATATTCTGATAGAATAAATAATGTAATTTTTTTACCTTTATTATATTTTATAGAATTGAACTATACCCAATAATATCAAAAATTATTATGCCCCTTACACTTAAATACATTATTTGTATAAAAAATAATTTATATTTTTAATAATAAACTTAAAATTTTCATTTATAAATTATTTTTAATTATTTTTAATTGAAATTCAAATAAAATATTTTTCATATTTATGTTAATTTTTAGAACTTTAATTTCCATTTCCTCAAATTCATGAATAGGTTGTTGAATTGGGCTAGAAATTAATTTATTGAGATTTATCCCCCTAATTTCTCAATCTAATAATCTTCTCTCCTCTGAAGCAGCCTTAAAATATTTCCTAACACAATCAATTGCTTCTATTAATTTTTTATTTACAATTTTATTAAAATTAATTTTAATAAAAAATTTTGAAATAAATTATCTACTAATAATTTCTATTAATTCTTCAATATTAATAAAAATAGGTTCTTTCCCATTTCATTTTTGATTCCCAAATATTATCGAAGGATTATCCTGATTAAATTGTTTTATTTTAATATCTTGACAAAAAATTACCCCCATAATTTTATTGTCATATTATTTTAATAAAAATTTTTTATTAATTATTATATTATTAAATACTATTATTGGAGCTATTGGAGGAATTAATCAAATTTCTATTCGTAAATTAATGTCTTATTCTTCTATTAATAATTTAGGATGAATAATATCTTCTTTAATAATTAGTGAAAATTTATGATTATTATATTTTTTATTATATTCATTTTTTATTAGAATAATATGTTTCTTATTTTACATTTTAAATATTTATTTTATTAATCAATTATTTATTTTTAATATAAATTTATTATTAAAATTTATATTGTTTATAAATTTTCTTTCTATAGGGGGATTACCTCCATTTTTAGGATTTTTCCCTAAATGAATTATTATTAATTTTTTAATAATAAATCATTATTATATTATTTCATTTATTTTTATTATAATAAGATTAATTACTTTATTTTTTTATATTCGAATTATTTATTCTTGTATTTTATTTAATTATTTAAAATTAAAATGATATAAAATTCAATTAAAAAATAATTATTTTTTGATTATTTTAATAATAAGAATAATTTCTATTTTAGGTATAATTATTAGAACCTTATTTTTTATATAAGGTTTTAAGTTAATTAAAACTAATAATTTTCAAAATTATTTATAAAGAATATTCCTTTAAGCCTTAGTAATTTTTACCCTTACTCCTTAAAATTTGCAATTTTATATCATTATTGAATATAAGGCTTAATAAAAGAGTTAATTCTCGTTAATAAATTTACAATTTATCGCTTAATACTCAGCCATTTTATTAGCGAAAATGACTTTATTCTACTAATCATAAAGACATTGGAACATTATATTTTATTTTTGGAATTTGGGCAGGAATATTAGGAACATCTCTTAGTCTTCTCATTCGAACTGAATTAGGTACCCCAGGATCTTTAATTGGAAATGATCAAATTTATAATACTATTGTTACTGCTCATGCTTTTATTATAATTTTTTTTATAGTAATACCCATTATAATTGGAGGTTTTGGAAATTGATTAATCCCATTAATATTAGGAGCCCCTGACATAGCTTTTCCTCGAATAAATAATATAAGATTTTGAATACTCCCCCCCTCTCTAACTCTTCTAATTTCTAGAAGAATCGTAGAAAATGGAGCAGGAACTGGTTGAACAGTTTATCCCCCTTTATCCTCTAATATTGCTCATCAAGGATCCTCAGTAGATTTAGCTATTTTTTCTTTACATTTAGCTGGAATTTCTTCTATTTTAGGAGCTATTAATTTTATTACTACAATTATTAATATACGAATTATAAATTTATTATTTGACCAAATACCCCTATTTGTATGATCTGTTGGTATTACAGCTTTATTACTTTTATTATCTTTACCAGTTTTAGCTGGGGCTATTACTATACTTCTTACTGACCGTAATTTAAATACTTCATTTTTTGATCCTGCTGGAGGTGGAGATCCAATTTTATACCAACATTTATTCTGATTTTTTGGTCATCCTGAAGTTTATATTCTTATTCTTCCAGGATTTGGGATAATCTCTCATATTATTTCTCAAGAAAGAGGAAAAAAAGAAACCTTTGGATGTTTAGGAATAATTTATGCTATATTAGCTATTGGATTTTTAGGTTTTATTGTCTGAGCTCATCATATATTTACTGTAGGTATAGATATTGACACTCGAGCTTATTTCACTTCAGCTACTATAATTATTGCTGTACCTACAGGTATTAAAATTTTTAGCTGATTAGCAACTCTTCATGGAACTCAAATTAATTATAGTCCTTCTATAATGTGAAGATTAGGATTTGTTTTTCTTTTTACTGTAGGAGGATTAACAGGAGTAATTTTAGCTAATTCTTCTATTGATATTACTTTACATGATTCTTATTACGTTGTTGCCCATTTTCATTATGTTCTTTCTATAGGAGCTGTATTTGCTATTTTTGGGGGATTTATTCATTGATACCCTTTATTTACAGGATTAAATATAAATCCTTACTTATTAAAAATTCAATTTATTTCTATATTTATTGGAGTAAATTTAACTTTTTTCCCCCAACATTTTTTAGGGCTTGCAGGAATACCTCGTCGTTACTCAGATTACCCCGATAGTTATCTTTCATGAAATATTATCTCTTCATTTGGTTCTTATATTTCTCTTTTTTCTATAATAATAATAATAATAATTATTTGAGAATCTATAATTAATCAACGAATTATCTTATTTCCTTTAAATATAGCAACTTCAATTGAATGATTACAAAATTTACCACCTGCTGAACACTCATATAATGAACTACCTATTTTAAGAAATTTCTAATATGGCAGATTATATGTAATGGATTTAAACCCCATTTATAAAGGTTTTATCCTTTTTTTAGAAATGGCAACATGATCTAACTTTAATTTACAAAATAGAGCTTCCCCATTAATAGAACAAATTATTTTTTTCCATGATCATACATTAATTATTTTAATTATAATTACTATTTTAGTTAGTTATATAATAATAAATTTATTTTTTAATAAATATATCAATCGATTTTTATTAGAACAACAATTAATTGAAATAATTTGAACAATTTTACCTGCTATTACTTTAATTTTTATTGCTTTACCATCCTTACGATTACTTTATCTTTTAGATGAACTAAATAATCCTCTAATTACTCTAAAATCTATTGGTCATCAATGATACTGAAGTTATGAATATTCAGACTTTTATAACATTGAATTTGATTCTTATATAATTCAATTACCTGAACAAATTAATAATTTTCGATTATTAGATGTAGATAATCGAATTATTCTCCCAATAAATAATCAAATTCGTATCTTAGTAACTGCTACTGACGTTATCCATTCATGAACTATCCCTTCTCTAGGAGTAAAAATTGATGCTAATCCAGGTCGATTAAATCAAACAAATTTTTTTATTAATCGACCAGGAATTTATTTTGGTCAATGTTCAGAAATTTGTGGAGCAAATCACAGATTTATACCAATTGTAATTGAAAGTATTTCAATTAATAATTTTATTAAATGAATTAATAATTATTCTTCATTAGATGACTGAAAGTAAGTACTGGTCTCTTAAACCATTTTATAGTAAATTAACATCTACTTCTAATGAATATTATATATATATATATATATATAAAGAATTAGTTAAACTATAACATAAGTATGTCAAATTTAAATTATTAATTTATTTAATATTCTTTTATTCCTCAAATAATACCTATTAACTGAATTATTTCTTTTTTTTTTTTTATTTGTATTTTTATTTTATTTAATATAATAAATTATTTTATTTTTAATTTTAAAATAAATAATTTAAAAAATAATAAATTATTTTTACCTAAAATTGAAAAATTAAATTGAAAATGATAACTAATCTATTTTCAATTTTTGACCCCTCTACTAATTTATTTAATATTCCTTTTAATTGATTAAGAACTATTCTAGGACTAATATTTATTCCTTATTCATTTTGATTAATCCCCAATCGTCATTTTATTTTATGAAATATTATTATTTATAAACTTCATCAAGAATTTAAAACTTTATTAGGACCTAATAAATTTTTTGGATCAACATTTATTTTTATTTCCTTATTCTCATTTATTTTATTTAATAACTTATTAGGACTTTTCCCTTATATTTTTACAAGTACTAGACACTTATCTATTTCTCTTTCTATTTCTCTTTCACTATGGTTAAGATTCATAATTTATGGCTGAATCAATAATTCACAACATATATTTATCCATATAATTCCCCAAGGAACTCCTTCTGTACTAATACCTTTTATAGTATTAATCGAAAGAATTAGAAACATTATTCGACCAGGAACTTTAGCAATTCGTCTAACTGCTAATATAATTGCTGGTCATTTATTGTTAACTCTTTTAAGAGGAACTAGAATTAATTTACCTAATTATCTAATCATTTTACTAATTTTCATCCAAATTATATTATTAACTCTTGAAATAGCTGTTGCAATTATTCAATCTTATGTTATTACTATTTTAAGAACTTTATATTCTAGAGAAGTTAACTAATAATAATAATGACAAATCATAACCACCCTTATCATTTAGTAGATTATAGACCATGACCTTTAACTGGAGCTATTGGAACTATAACTTTAGTAACAGGATTAGTAAAATGATTCCATAATTTTAATATAAATTTATTAATTTTAGGTTATTTTATTATTATTTTAACAATATTTCAATGATGACGAGATATTTGCCGAGAAAGTACATTCCAAGGAAAACATACAATTTTTGTATTAAAAGGATTACGATGAGGAATAATTCTATTTATCATTTCTGAAATTTTTTTTTTTATTTCTTTTTTTTGAGCATTTTTCCATAGAAGTTTATCTCCTAATATTGAAATTGGAGCTATATGACCTCCTTCTAATATTATTCCTTTTAACCCTTTCCAAATTCCTTTATTAAATACTATTATTTTAATTACTTCAGGAGTTACAGTAACTTGAGCTCATCATGCTTTAATAGAAAATAATTTTTCACAAACTAAACAAGCTTTATTAACTACTATTATTTTAGGAATTTATTTTACTATTCTTCAAAGTTACGAATATTATGAAGCTCCATTTTCCATTGCAGATAGAATTTATGGCTCTACTTTTTTTTTAGCTACTGGATTCCATGGAATTCATGTAATTATTGGAACTTTTTTTCTAATTACATGTTTTTTACGACATTTATTAAATCATTTTTCTATAAATCATCATTTTGGATTTGAAGCTGCAGCATGATATTGACATTTTGTAGATGTAGTTTGATTATTCCTTTATATCTCCATTTATTGATGAGGTAATTAATTATTTATATAATATATTTAGTATATTTGACTTCCAATCAAAAAGTTTAAAAAATTTAATATAAATAATTATTCTAATATTTAATTTATCAATTATTATTATCATTTTAGCTAATATTATTATATTAATTTCCCTAATTTTATCAAAAAAATCTTTTAAAGATCGAGAAAAATGTTCTCCTTTTGAATGTGGATTTGACCCTAAAAGAACTGCTCGTAATCCTTTTTCTTTACATTTTTTTTTAATTACCGTAATTTTTTTAATTTTTGATGTAGAAATTGCTTTAATTTTCCCTATAATTGTTACATTTAAAATAACTAATTTAATTATCTGAATAAAAACTAGATTTTTTTTTATTACTATATTACTAATCGGCCTTTATCATGAATGAAATCAAAATATATTAAATTGAACTAATTAAGGATTATAGTTTAAATAAAACATTTAATTTGCATTTAAAAAATATTAAAATTAATTTATCTTAAATAAGAAGCATTAATGCATTTAGTTTCGACCTAAAAGAAGAGTAATTTTTACTCCTTATTTTTTTTTTTTTATATATATATATATATATATATATATATATATATTAAATAATTTATTAATTGAAACCAAATAGAGGTATATTACTGTTAATGATATCATTGAATTTACAATTCCAATTAAAGAAATATTATACAATTAAGCTGCTAACTTAATTTTTAGTGATTATTCATTAATATTTCTTTTATTTTATAACTAAATATACATATATATATATATATATATATATACATATATATATATATATATATATATATATATATATTTACATATTTATATAGTTTATTAAAACATTACATTTTCATTGTAAAAATAAAATTATTTTTTTTTTATAAATATTTATTTAAAAATTTTACAATTACCTTAATATCTTCAATATCATGCTCTTAATATTAAGCTATTTAAATAAATTATAATAATTAAAAAAAAAATAAATAGTATTCATAAAACAAATCTAAATAAATAAATTTTTAAATTATTTATTTGAAAATAATTATAAAAAATCGAATAATTTTTGATTATTTTAATAATACCTTGCCCACTATATAATTCTCTTCATCCTATATCAATATTTTTAACTATTTTTCGTCTTAAATTAAAAAAATAATAATTTAACCCATATGTAGATAAATTAGGTATAAATCATATTAAAGATAAAAATAATCTTAATTTAAAAAAATATTTAAACTTATTTAATGAATAAATTGATATTATTCTAATTATAAATCCTATAATTAATCCTATTAATCTTAAATAAATTACTATCATCTTTAAATTAAAAGGTAAATAAATCATATAAGGATAACAAAAAATTATTCATCTTAATATTCTCCCAAAAATAACTCTTATAATTAATAATATAATTATTCTTTTTAACATAATATAATCCTCATCATATAAATTATAAACTCTTAATAAATTATAATCATTAATTATTAAATAACTCATTAATCGAACAGTATAATATATTGTTAAACCTGTAGAAAAATAGTATAAATAAAAAATAATTATATTTAAATTTCTTATTCTAACTATTTCTAAAATAATATCCTTAGAATAAAACCCTGCTAAAAAAGGAATACCACACAAAGCTAAATTTGAAATATTAAAACATAAAGAAGTTATAGGAATATTAATTCTTAATCCCCCTATAAAACGAATATCTTGATTATCTATTATTATATGAATAATTACCCCAGCACATATAAATAATAAAGCTTTAAATATAGCATGAGTCAATAAATGAAAAAAAGCTAAATCTGGCAATCCTATTCTTAAAATTCTTATTATTAAACCTAATTGACTTAATGTAGATAAAGCAATAATTTTTTTCAAATCAAACTCATAAATTGCTGAAATTCCAGCTATAAACATAGTTAATCCTGATAATAATAATAAAATTTTTAAAAAAAATATTTCAATTAATAAATTATTAAAACGAATTAATAAATAAATTCCAGCAGTTACTAAAGTAGAAGAATGTACTAAAGCAGAAACAGGAGTTGGAGCAGCTATTGCTGCTGGTAACCAAGATCTAAAAGGAATCTGAGCTCTTTTAGTTATAGCAGCAATAATAATTATTAAACTCACTATTATTATTTCATAATCATTATTTATAAAATTTAAATAAAAAATATAATTTCATCTTCCAAAATTTATTATTCAACTAATAACTATTAAAATTATAACATCACCAATTCGATTAGATAAAGCAGTTAACATACCAGCATTAAAAGATTTATAATTTTGATAATAAATTACTAAACAATATGAAACTAATCCTAAACCATCTCACCCTAATAAAATTCTAATAATATTAGGACTAATAATTAATAAAATTATTGAAATAATAAATAATAAAACTAAAATAATAAAACGATTTAAATTTAACTCTGATCTCATATAACTTTTTCTATAATAAATAACCGAAGAAGAAATAAAGGAAACTAATATTATAAATATTAAAGATATTCAATCTAATAAAATAGATATAACAATATTTATCGATCTAAAAGAAATTAATTCCCATTCTATAAATAAAATAATATTATTCATTATAAAATATATTATAATTAAAAAATTTAATAATCTAAATATTAATAAAAAAAAAAATCTAATAAAACAAATTGAATAATTTTTAATAACCTAAAATGAATTAATCATATTTTTGATTCCACAAATCAATATTTTATTTAAATTATTTAAGTAAAATCAAATTATAAAATAATCAATTTTTAAAATTATTAAATTTAAAGGAATTCAATGCAACATTAACAATAAAAATTCTCGTCTCAATCCTGTATAAAATCTATATAAACCTATATTAAATCTACCATGTTGAGTATAGGAATATAAATATAAGCTATAAGCAGCTCTAAAAAAAGTAATTAATATCAATATAAATATTGTTAATCATGATCATCTAATTAATCTATTAATTAATCTAATTTCCCCCAATAAATTTATTGAAGGTGGGGCAGCTATTGCTGACGATAAAAGTAAAAATCATCATAATCTTATTGAAGGTATAAAATTTATTATCCCCTTATTTATTATTATTCTTCGTCTATTTAATCGTTCATAATTAATATTAGCTAAACAAAATATACCCGAAGAACATAATCCATGACCAAGTATTAAAGTATAAGAACCAATATAACCTCAATAATTTATTGTTATAATTCCCCCAATAACTATTCCTATATGAGAAACAGAAGAATATGCAATTAAAGACTTAATATCAATTTGACTTAAACATTTTAATCTAATATAAAATCCCCCTACTAATCTAATAATAATTCAAATAATATTTAATTTTAAAGAAATTTTTTGTAATAAAACTATTACTCGTATTAACCCATACCCCCCTAACTTTAATATTACACCAGCTAAAATTATTGAACCTGAAATTGGGGCTTCAACATGAGCCTTAGGAAGTCATAAATGAGTAAAATATATAGGTATTTTAACTAAAAAAGCTATTAATATAGCTAAATACAATAAATATAAATTAAAATCAAAAAATTTCATAAAATAAAATATTATTCTTTGTATCTCATTAAAAATATAAAAAATTCCCAATAATAAAGGTAAAGATACAAATAAAGTATAAAATAATAAATATAAACCAGCTTGAATACGTTCTGGTTGATACCCTCAACCAATGATTAATATTAATGTAGGAATTAAACTTCCCTCAAAAAATAAATAAAATATAAATAAATTTATTATAGAAAAAGTTAAATATAATATAATAATTAAAATAATAATATTAAATAAAAAAAAATTATAATAAAATCTAATTTTATATAATTTTTCTCTTGCTATAATTATTAAAGAACAAATTCAAATTCTTAATAAAATTAACCCAAAAGATATAATATCATAACCTATTATATATCTTAATCTACAATAACTTATAATATTCAAAGATATAATAGAAAATAAAAAAAAAATAATAAATATATTTACCTGAACCAATCAAAATATTTTTTTTTTAAAAATTATAAGAATTATAAATAATATTATAAATAAAATCTTTAACATAATAAACTAAATCTTTGAAAATAATCATTTCCATGAGTTCGAATCATTGAAACTATAATTGAAATCCCTAAAGCACCTTCACATACTGAAAAAACTAAAAAAACTATTAATATATATATATCAAATTCAAAAAATCTCAAATATATTATCATTATTATATAAATTCTTAAAACAATAAATTCTAATCTTAACAAAGTAATTAATAAATGTTTATGTTTAAAAACAAAAATTAAATTACCAACTATAAATAAAAAAAAAATTATATTAATCATTAATTTTTAGTTTATATAATTTAAATAAAATATTGGTCTTGTAAACCAAAAATATGAATATTCTTTATAAACTTCAAAGAAAAAGAAATTTCTTTATCAATAATCTCCAAAATTATTATTTTATTTAAAATATTCTTTGAAATAAAACTATTTTTATCTATTAATATAATTACTATTTCCTTTTTAATACTTTTTATTAAACACCCTTTATCAATAGGACTTTTAATTTTAATTCAAACTCTTTTTATTTGTTTAATTTCAGGACTAATTATTCATACTTATTGATTTTCTTATATCTTATTTTTAACTTTTTTAGGAGGATTATTAGTATTATTTATTTACATTTCAAGAATTGCTTCAAATGAATTATTTAATATATCATTAAAAAATTATTTTTATTATATATGTATTTTTATTTTATTTAATATAACTTATATTTTTATTAATAAATTTAACGAAATAAATTCATTAAATAATTTAAATGAAATAAATAATTTTTTTAATTATTTTATTTTTTTCAATAATGAAAATAATATTAATTTATCAAAATTATATAATAAACACAATTATATAATAATAATAATAATAATTATTTATCTTTTTATTACCTTAGTGGCAATTGTAAAAATTACAAATATTTTTTACGGACCTTTACGATCTTTTAACTAATGATAAATAAATTTAAAATTATACGAAAAAATCACCCTATTATAAAAATCATTAATAACTCATTAATTGATTTACCTTCTCCTTCTAACATTTCTAGATGATGAAATTTTGGGTCATTACTTGCTTTATGCTTAATTATTCAAATCTTAACTGGATTATTTTTATCTATATATTATTCAGCTAATATTGAATTAGCATTTTATACTGTAAATTACATTTATCGAAATGTTAATTATGGATGATTAATTCAAACTTTACATGCAAATGGAGCTTCTTTTTTTTTTATTTGTATTTACCTTCATATTGGACGAGGAATTTATTATGAATCTTTTAATTTCTTATATACTTGAATAACAGGAATTATTATCTTATTCATTTTAATAGCTACTGCATTTATAGGATATGTTCTTCCTTGAGGACAAATATCATTTTGAGGAGCAACAGTTATTACTAATTTATTATCTGCAATTCCTTATTTAGGAACTAATATAGTTCAATGAATTTGAGGTGGATTTGCTGTAGATAATGCAACCTTAACTCGATTCTATTCTTTTCATTTTCTATTTCCTTTCATTATCCTAGCCTTAACTATAATTCACTTAATTTTCCTCCATCAAACAGGATCTAATAATCCCTTAGGAATCAATAGAAATTTAGATAAAATTCCTTTTCATCCATTTTTTACATTTAAAGATATTATTGGAGTTATTTGTTTAATTTCTTTATTATTAATATTAACATTAACAAATCCATATATATTAAGTGACCCAGATAATTTTACACCAGCTAATCCTTTAGTTACCCCAGCACATATCCAACCAGAATGATATTTCTTATTCGCATATGCTATTTTACGATCAATTCCCAATAAATTAGGAGGAGTTATTGCTTTAATTTTATCAATTTTAATTTTAATTATTTTACCATTTACTTTTAATAAAAAAATTCAAGGAATACAATTTTATCCTATTAATCAAATTTTATTTTGATTTATAGTATCAACAGTAATATTATTAACTTGAATTGGAGCTCGACCCGTTGAAATTCCTTTTATTATAACTGGTCAAATTTTTACAATAATTTATTTTTTATATTTTATCATTAATCCAATTATTAATAAAATTTGAGATAATTTAATTTTTAATTAAATTAATGAGCTTGTTTAAGCATTTGTTTTGAAAACTTAAGAAAGAAAATATTTTCTATTAATTTATACTAAAATTAAATTAATATTTAAATTAATAATTAAATTATAAAAATTTTTAAACCAATAAATAATAATAAAAAATTTAAAGAAACTGGTAAATAAATTTTTCAAGACAAATATATTAATTTATCATAACGATAACGAGGTAAAGTTCCACGAATCCAAATAAATAAAAAAGATACAAAAATTATTTTTAAATAAAAAAATACTCTTAAATCATATCCCCCCAAATAAATTAATCTAAATAATAATCTTATAAATAAAATTCTAGAATACTCTGCTAAAAAAATTAAAGCAAATCCACCTCTTCTATACTCAATATTAAATCCTGATACTAATTCTCTTTCCCCTTCCGCAAAATCAAATGGAGTTCGATTAGTTTCAGCTAATCTAGAAGATAACCAACATAATCTTAAAGGAAATATTAAAAAAATAAATCAAATTAAAGATTGATATATAGTAAACTTTATTAAATTAAAATCTATAACTATAATAATACTTGATATTAAAATTAATCTTAATCTAACTTCATAAGAAATAGTCTGAGCAACTGCTCGTAATCCTCCTATTAATGAATAATTAGAATTTGACGACCACCCAGCAACTATAATTGAATATACCCCTAATCTTGTAATACATAAAAAAAATAAAACACCTAAATTAAATCTAATTAAATTAAAATAATAAGGAATTAACAATCAAATTAATAATGATAAAATAAATCTTACAATAGGAGAAAAATAATAAACTAAATAATTAGAATTCATTAAATACATTTGCTCCTTTCTAAATAACTTAATTGCATCACAAAAAGGTTGTAATAACCCCAAAAATCCTATCTTATTTGGACCTTTACGATCTTGAATATAGCCCAAAATTTTACGTTCTAATAAAGTTAAAAATGCAACCCCAATTATTACTCCAATAATTAAAAATAAAACTCCAATCAAAATATTATAATAATCAATTAATAATAAAATTACTACTTATATATTATAATTATACATTTATGACTTCTAAAATCACTACATCTTTTCTGCCAAAATAGTTATATATATATATATATATATCTATAAGATAATTATTAAAATTCTTTATATTTAAAATTATTTTTTATATTTGATCCTTTCGTACTAAAATATTATATTTATCTAAAGATAGAAACCAACCTGGCTCACGCCGGTCTGAACTCAGATCATGTAAGATTTTAATGATCGAACAGATCAAAAATTTAAACTTCTACATTTAATTTTTATCTTAATCCAACATCGAGGTCGCAAACTTTTTTTTTTATTTGTACTAAAAAAAAAAATTACGCTGTTATCCCTAAGGTAATTTTTTCTTATTATCATAAATTATGGATCATAAAATCATAAATTAATGTTTTTTTAAAAAAAAAGTTCATTTAATTTTTTTATCACCCCAATAAATTATTTAATATAATTTCAATATTTTAAATTAATATAAATAAAAAATTATCTTAAATATAAAACTCTATAGGGTCTTCTCGTCTTTTAAAATTATTTTAGCTTTTTAACTAAAAAATTAAATTTTAAATTTACCAAAGAGACAGTTAATATTTCATCAAATCTTTCATACAAGTCTTCAATTAAAAGACTAATGATTATGCTACCTTTGTACAGTCAATATACTGCAGCCCTTTAATTAAATCAGTGGGCAGATTCAACCTTAAATTATAAACAAAAAGACATGTTTTTGTTAAACAGGTGAATATTAAATTTTGCCGAATTCCTTTTTAATACTTTTTAATAATTTTTAATTTAAATTACCATTATTATACTAATTTTATCATTATAACTAATTATTATTAATTAAAAAAAATTTTTTTATATAAATTTAAATTAATTTAAAAATTTTAAATTTAATTAAAAATTTTTATAAAAAAATAAAATTTATAAACAATATAAATTTTAAAAATTTTAATTAAAATTTTATTTTTAATTATAAAATTTTATTTTAAAGATTATCCCTTAAAATATTTAATTTTTTTTTATTAATTAAAATAATTATTAATTAATAAAAAAAAATTATAAATTCAATTTATTTCTAAAAAAACTAGATATATTTAAAAACGAATAACATATTATTTCAAATTAATTATTATTTATATTTATACTACAATAACAAATTTAATTAATTAACTCTTTTAAATTCGAGATTTTTTTATTTAAAAATTTTTATTAATAAACTCTGATACACAAGATACTTTAAATTAAAAATACTTTCAAAATAATTAATTTTCATTTTATTTCACCATTCATTCACAATACTATTACACTATAAAAATTTAAATTTTTTCTATCCAATACTTTAACCCCCATTAAAATATTATCAATAAAAATTCTTTTATTATATATATATATAAATTCCATTAATTTACCCCCAATCAAATTAATTAATTTAATAATTTCTCTTCAATGTAAATGAAATACTTAAACAAGCTCTAATTTGTCTTTCTAGAAACACTTTCCAGTACCTCTACTTTGTTACGACTTATTCCAATTTTTAAATGAAAGTGACGGGCAATATGTACATATTACAATTTTTAATCATTATATTAAATTAAATATAATTACATTTAAATCCACCTTCAATTATTCAATACATAATAATATTCATTTAAATAAATTTATTGTAATCCATATATACTTAATTATAATCTGCATCTTGATCTGAATTAATTTACTTTAAAAATTCTTAAATATTATTATTATTTAAAAATATTTTTTTAACAACGATATACAAAATAATAAATTAAGTAAATTTATTCGTGGATTATCAATTACTAAACAGATTCCTCTAAATGAACTATAATACCGCCAAATTACTTAAGTTTCAATAATAAATTACCTACTATTTTAGTATTCTAATTTAAATTTTCAATAATAGGGTATCTAATCCTAGTCTAATCTAAAATTTATTAATTCATATATAATAAAATAATTTATATAAAATTAAAATTTCACTTAATAATTCAACATTTAATTATAAACAAAATATATTAATTATAACTAAAAAAATTTATATTAATTTTTGTATAACCGCAACTGCTGGCACAAAATTTGTTATTAATTATTATTAATATTTCTAAATCTTAATTTCTTAAATTTTTAAATCTAATTACTACTCTTAATTAATATTATTATTAAAATAATCAAAAATCATTACTAAAATTTGCATGTAAAACAAATTAAAAATAAACCTAAAAAATCATAAATTTTTATCTATATGCAAAATATTTCACATAGATTTTTTTTTTTTTTTTTTATATTAATTTATTTTTTAATTTTTAATATATAAGAATAAAATTACTTCTAGTATATTAATTTATTTCTCATAATATTAAAGTTAAATAACAATATAAGCCTTAAGTTATATATATTAATTATTGAAAGTTTAGAATTAAAATAATTAATATTAATTTAAAAAAAAATTTAATTTATTATTTAATTTTATAATATATATAAAATTTATATATATATATATATTAAATATTTAATATTAATATATTATAAATATATATATATATTAAATATTTTAATAAAAAAAAAAAAAAAATTCTAATAAAAATTCTAATAAAAGAAATCAAAACCATTCTTAATTTTTTTTATATAAATATAAAAA